TGCCAGGGCATCCATCCAATGCATTCGAATCGTTAGCCAAAATGAAAGTTTACTGAACACCCACACAATCTCAAAAGACAAATGAAAGAAAAAGCGCCAGATGAGTTGACTTTCCAAATTCATAAAGAAATAAGACCTATGAGTCAAACATCATGCATATTATGCTTCCTGGCTCGTAACGTTAGTAGTTACTCGCTAGGAAAAAGAAGCAATGAAAATAATACACTATATATGATACAAAAAAAGAAAAGAACTTAACTCACTTGAAAATCAACCAATTTGATTTAGTATGCTGACCTCGAACTACACTTCGGCGCCTGAGCTTGTCAGGTTGTTCACTAGTGGGCCTGTTCGACCAGTCTCTCATTCGGTTGAGTCAAATCTAGTACCTAAGACTCGATGAGAATAGCTTGAATTCTCCTGTGCCAGAATTGAAGTGGTACGGAACCAATTCTATGGGACTGATACAATGGCCGGTACAAAAGGTACAACACAAAGCCAAATCGGTGGCTGGCCAAACACATAACTTTTGCATATAGATGAAAATTGAAAAAATAAAATGGCTATGCAAATTGCACATTTTTAACATAATTTACTGGTAAACCGACACAGAATCTCCTTTATAATCACACATGAGCACATTTTGAGCATGCAGCTCCGACACATGCTTCACTCTGTCATCCGGACTCTCCTCTCAACTCGAATTTCATGCTTTTCTCTTTTATTTTTTTCCATGGGCGGCCCTTGTTTTATAGAAATTGATTCGGATATATCTCCTGGAGCTGGTGTGGGTTCACTGTCATTTTCAATCTCATAACTATAGGAAGTACTTACATTCATCGACTTTCCTATGGCAAGCCCTAATTCTTCTTTTGTTCCGGTCATCTAAAAAAGAAAAACCTTTGTTTGAGTGGAAAGGAAGCCTTGTTCAAGTGTATTCGACTTGTATAAGAGCCACGCTCCAGTTGCCTGAAGATAAAAAATTGCATTATTGAATGAATAGGAAAAAAAATGAGTAACATTGTTGCTGCTCTACCATTAGATAATAAAGCACAACGCTGCTAATTGCTCTGTTACAGCTACAATTCATCATCCATCCCTGTTATTCACCCAAAATAACATTATATGACTATAACCACAGTTAACAAAATGACAAACCAAAGTTATACAAAACCAGCACATCTATGCACAAAAAAAGCCTAGCATGCTTCCTCCGTCTTTGACGTATAAACTGAAAATGGAGATAAAGAAACAATACTTAAGTTACGTACTTGTAAAGTAGCCAGAAGAGAATCTCTTGACAAGCCCGAATGCAATGAAAGCTCGATCAGATTGACCGTAACCGAGCAATTTGTAGTTATCCATACCTCCTTATCTTCCTGATCTGATAGATAGGGTCTGCCTTCCACAAAAGCTTCAGGAAGAACAAGTGAAGAGGACGCAACTGCAGCAGTGCTTCTGGTGGTGGGCGATTCATCATAAAGGGAAGGCACGATATTTGGAGTCTAAGAGAAGTTGGACGATGCACACTCAGTTATGATTTCATACTCCCGGGTGGATAATGATGCTTTTCAAACTTCCATCTGCATACAGATTAAAAAAATGCATCCCGCAAATCTTCTGTCTCTATTTTGGAAACTTAAGTGAGCATAATTATACGGGCGTTTGTGCCACTATATTTGAATTCCAAAAAAATTCTTTATTGGTTGGAAAAGTAGGGAAGTCAAAATAGATTTTCCCCATCGTTTTTTCTTGTTTTGCAAGGGCGAAGCTGAGAGTTTGAAGGTTCTTTGCAAGGGGGGGTGGTTATCCATCCTCGTTTGAATTACCTTATAAGCTGGATTCGCTTGTCCTGAAGAATACTTGTATCAGCAATAGCCAAGCCAGACGCCTTGAAAACCTATCAAAAGAAATCCAACACAATAATCACAACGCAAACATTGTGTTCTAGCAAATGCTCTCTATTCTTAACTCCCCAATAGTTGATGCTACCCTTACCAGCCATAAGGACCCAAAGAGGAAGCGTGTTGCAACTCGGTTTAAGGATTCATTCTCAGAACACCTTTGCTATGCTCACCACCTTCAATGATATAAGGTGGTGTTCATGTTAAGTACTGGGGGCAGTTTTTATTGTAGATATGCTACTTCGAATCAATGTTTTTCCTTCATTTATATTTATTTTGTTTTTCTTTTTTCTTGGCTTGTTTGAGCTTGCACGTGCATTGAATGCAGGCTTTATTCGAACGTGTTGCCTGGGTAAATTAGAGTTACAAGTTTGGCGATACTTGTTGGAACTAATATCTTATTTCTTCTTCTTTATCGAGAATAAATAAAAGGACGAACGAAGCTACGTTCTTACTACAAGGAAGAATGAGTTTTTTCAAAAGCGCCGATCCACTGAAAACCTGCCACGTCAGATTTAGTAGACGGGTGTGTCAAAACTCAAGTGAAACAGCACTACATTTTTTCTACTTTTTTGTTCTGATTCACTCCACAGCTCTCCCTTCCCCTTCCTTTGAGGAGCTGGCAGAACTACACTATTAAAGAATAAGGGGATTTGTCTCAAAGAGGCTTTTATCTTGGCCTTTTTTCCTGCGGGGATAGATACTTTTGAATCTCCAATTCCCATTCCCCCTAGTCGCTTAGTGTGACTTTTTCATCCCATACTTCTCATCGATTTCATTCTCTATGTCAATGAGTTCCACATCTCTCTTTCTTTTATCTAATGGGTTAATCCAAGCCAAGCATTTTTCATAAGAAAACTAGTCAGATCGAGGACTTCCTACTCAAAAGAGGACGGACGAAGGACTCACTTCCATTGCATGACGGCGCGTGAGGGTCGCTCCCTTTCGAGGTTCAGAAGATTAGCTGCTTATCTTCTAGTTCAAAGAAATGCTGATTGATTGATTGGGGGGGTATCTCACTAGCTCACTATGCTCACTATCACTGCCTCCTACGCTTGCTGAGGCAAATGGGCTTCAAGCTTAGAAATCGTTCTTGGGGCCTAGCGTTAAGATTAGAGTTTTGACCTAATTCCTTTCACTCTTCCTGCACGAATTTTATGTTCAAAGCTGCGGCACTCAAGAAAGCATGGAAAAGATCACTGACGAATAAAGCAACTCTACTTCAAAGGGTAGGTAAGAAATAGAATAGTTGAAAGAGGCGAGGGACGAGCACCGGATAGGGATTCAGGGTCAAAAGTAAGTTCTTTAACTGGTCAAGCAAGAAAGTGGACAAGGAAAGGTACCAGTAGGGTAACAGAATAGATTCTATATGAAAAAAAAAGAAATTCCATATTTCCGCCGTTTCGTTTTTCTTCTTTCTGCGTATTCTTATTTGTTTGTCTTTTTTTCCGGCGCATTGGATTTTTGTTTCAACCAACATGACTAGCAACAGCACTATGGAGAATCATCACATCATTGTGAAAGAACTTGGCAATGAAATGAGTTCGCAACTTGGAACATATTGCTTAGGGGAGGGAAAGATTATATTATAAGACAGTTAGAGTTAGAAACTATGAGTGGATCGTTCTCTTTCTTATTTTCTTTAGGGGACTTCCCCGTAACTCAATCTCTCGCCAGTGAAATAGTATTCCCACTTTTTGAAGTAGAAGTAGTTTTTTTACCCACCTTCTTCTTCTATACAGATTAACGTAGCATCTTGTTACACCGAGTCAAATTTGGCTTTCTAAAGAGACGAGTGGACCACATTTAAGATGTTGGTTTGGATCCAGTGACGGAAGGATAAACAACACTGACCATAAAGAATCTGATAGCTCTTCAGGTTGACGAAGGATACACATTGTAAGTGCAACTGCAGGCTAATAGGGGGATCGGACAGCGTGGGCATTTTCATTCCCCTCCTCCTCTCCTTCATAAGTGACTAGTATTTAAGCTTTCCCGCACAATTTTGGATGGAAAGTTCACCCCCAAACTATTCCCAACAAGAAGCTCTTCTGCACCTCCTACAAACGCTTTCTGTTCTCTCAGACCTCTTCACTTCAATTAATGCAATGGGACTTCGCCACACGACGACCTGTACCGGCCTCATCCGTGATAATATATTTGACCTTTCTCAAGACGTGGATTCAGTAACACACTTTGCAAGCAGCGCCTATTTTCAAACTGGCCCATGTACGAGTTCTAGGCAGACTTCTCGATATCCTGAACATTACTAACCTAACAAAAGGAGAGAGAGTCAGAATGGCCCGCAATAGCCCATTTCTTTCCTGAACTTCACTTTCCAGCAACATATGTCAGTCAAACAGGCAGATTGATAAAGTGCTTTTAGGTTCTTATCAACGATTCATTCGGTCACCGAGCTTTTCCTTCCTTTCGAAAGCGACACATGCTACTCCTCCCACAACTCAAAAAAAGCAAATGAATTGAAGTTCTTTTTTTTTCTTCATTGAGTACTAAAAAAATGAACGAAAAAACAAAATAATAGCATAAATGGGAAAGAGCAAAGTAAAAGGGTTTACTTAGATTCCACTGAAGTCCAGTGGTGGTATGGGAGGACGGTGCACCAATAGGTATGAGTCCACAGTGTGGGCCCTCAACCAACGGTTGGATGTGAATCTCATGAGAATGCGTTTTAGGGAGGAGGTGAATCAGACAGTCGTCAGATAAGAGGACAATCCTGAGGGAAGCGATGCAACACATTTATATTTCCTATTTCATGATCGAACCTCCCACCGACCGAGTGCACCCACAACAAGAATGCATAGCTGTGAGTCAAAGTTAACACAGTGAAAGTGCATGAGTGTGAATCACATTTGGCACAAAAAAACCGTAAATTGCAAATTAGATTAGTAACTTAATTTAAGGAATAGGATGGTTTCTAAAAGTGAGCAACCAACATAGGCTTTACAATTTACTGGATGGATGTATGGAACATGTAACTTTGTTACGTTTCTCTTCTTTAATGTATAAAATTCTAATTGAAAGAGAATCAAGATAAGTCATTTAGATCAGCACAGCTTTTTAATAACTCTTCTCCCTTTCCAACTAGTTTGTTCACTGTTGTCCTAGGGATTGTGATCCAGAGCCCTAAAATATTTAAACTACTTCGCACCGAATCAAATAGAATCTTAACCTAGGCTCTCAATTTTTTCACTTCTAGATCCATTTAATAATAGGATAACATACCTTGGATTTTGGAGTTGAATTGTTGACATAAGCAACACATTTGTGCAGATCTATTGTGTCCTGATCATGTGATTCATCCACTACTTTGACACCCTGTATTCAATTTATACAACATGTCAACATTAAAAATTAATCATAACTTAGTAATTAAGAGACAAGTCATGTTTGTAAAGTAAATTTTGCTTGGATTTGAGCTTACTGGTCATTTCTTGAACGAGCGCAACACTACTAGAGGGGAAAACAATAGACTGAGTCGGGATCAAATTCGGCTCTCCCAGGAGCTTGGTCGGATGACAACCCTCTGCAACCATATCTTCCATCTTGTGTATAACTTGAATTCTAGTGAAATTCAAGGCGAAGCTGGGAGATGTAAGGAATGGGCCTGGAACTGGGCTCAAGACACCTTTACTAGGGTATAAAGGAGAATGCTGTGCCACGCCAGAGGAGAGGCGGCAGCCTAGTTTGAACTACTTTGAGGAGCTACTCATGGTTAAGCAGCCATGGCTGAATTGACAAAGTCAGACAGGGGCGACGATGGTGATTCTGTAAAATACTCGGCATTTTTATACTATACGGCCGCAGCCCTCCAACTTTTTGTTGAAATGACTCAGCGTCTTGTGCAGCCTGATGCAATCACATATGTTGGTTGATGGCTTGTAGCCATGCAACAATGCTTGATAAAGCAGGAAGGTACTATTTTGGTTGAAAAGATATTCTTCTATTGAAGTGAAATTGGATGGTAAGAGATAAGAAGCAGTAGTAGTGATACGCTAGTGACGTGCTTGCTCTGTGTCTCGTAACTGCCTGCCTTTTATGACGAGTTCTTTCCAAGATGAGTAAATAGATGAATGACTGAACTTTGATATCGGAACAATTGGATAAAAAGTGTATGTGAGAGGATGGCTTCGTGTTGAGTATAGAAAGTAGGCAGGGATGAAAGAAGTCTTATTTATGGGGGAGCTATGTTGGTGGGAAAGCCTATGCTTATCACTTTATTTGAAAATATAGAAAAAATAAAAGAGATGCGGGAGTTTAAACTCCTGGGTGGGGTTTCAGTCTAAGGTGCACAAGCGTTTTCAGAGGAGTATAAAGCTTTCGTCTCAACCGGCGAGGTATATTCTCAATCGGAAAACGAAGCATAAGAAAGAGGGAGAAGGTTTCTAAGGAATTTCCCAGTTGAGAGAGAAATGGATACAGAGGGCCAAGAAGCTAGACACAGTAAGTCCCCCACTTTCTTGTAGCAGCCAGCTGGGGGCCAAGCATATCCCCGGGTCTCTACTAAGAATATGCCCTCCACTCTCCCGAAAGCATAACCTACCCAGTAAATTATCTCAGTCGCATACCGCAGCATTTCTATGAAAATAGATAGCTGCTTGGTCAAGACCATAACGACTATGAGCAGCTACCAGGCATGAAAGATAAAGTGCTGAGCCGGCCCTTTAATATAGGTATCAACAAAGGAATCCGCTCGGTCTTATAATGTTGAAAGAAGACCTCTCCTATTTTATTTACTTATGAAGATCTTATAGTCTCAGTGTATGTAGCCCTTTCATTCCACTTTCGAAGCAGCTATCATACATATATTAGAAAGACTTCTTGCTTCTTACTTTTTTTTAGTAAAACAATAAGTAGCTTCTTTCTGTCGGCGTGTATTTCATAATGCAGTTGGTCCTCAAATCAGTTCTTTGCTTATGTTCTAAACTTGAATGGCTTCCCGGAATAAATGCTTACTTAGGTCAAAAGCTTAAGACAGGCTCAATTGCTTAAACCGGATAAACTCACATAGCGAAGCTGCCACACGGGTCCCTCCGGACACATTGGCTACATCTATATTCGTGCCTGCATCTCAAGCCCAACTTTCTGTTCGGTACGGTACTAAACTCTTTGTGGAAAGTGCAGTTCGGGATTCGACTGCTTCAAAAGCGAGGAATTGCCAATGAAATCCATTCCACCCAGACGAAATATCATCAAGGTTTCACAACTATAGTGGAACTTTGAATAAACTCGACGGAGATCAAATCTCACTAAACAGCAGCTTAGCGCCCTTTGCCTCATTCATATCATAAAAAAGATGCTGCATTAGCTTGTCATGTCATATTCAATTGTATGGGCAGAAACATACCTGTCGGTCCACGACAACTTTATCACCCGGATGAGCAACTTCTCTTCTAAGGCATTTCTGGATATTGCTCCTCTGCTTTACATAATTATTTTGAATAACTTAGTAATGAGTATCATGAACTCATAAATAGAATTGATAATGTTGGCTTGTTCTTTTTCAGTTATAATGATTGAGAGGATCCGGTTACTTTACTGGAATCCAAAAGAAAAAAGGTGTCACGGTCAAGTCAACCCCCTATTGATACATTAAGATAAGTCTTTTAAAGCATAACACCAGCTAAATGAAACAAATCTCAGTTTGAGCTTTGGCAATCTCATGTCAAATCTCTCATCGACTCTTACGAGGAATCTCTATCTACC